CTCCAGAAACATGCCTAATCCGGATACGGGGGAATAAAGAAAAGAATCCACTTTTTTGTTATATCTTTGTTTATTTGTTCCCAGAATATTCTGATCTTTCGAATGATCTAGATTCATATCCTGATTTCGAAATCGAAAAAGGGGGGTAAAGAAAAAAGAGTTTCATTGAAAGACGGATTCTCAATCGATTTGACAATAGAATGACTAATAATACGTGTCATTGTCCAGATCCCTGAATATATATATATACTGCGCGTTACTCTCTTCTAACACAGTGATTCTAACTTCTAACACAGTGATTCTAACGAAAAATGGTTTGAACGAAAGCAAATAGATATGTTGTAAACCTTATTTCTATGGGATTGTAGTTCAATCGGTCAGAGCGCCGCCCTGTCAAGGCGGAAGCTGCGGGTTCGAGTCCCGTCAGTCCCGACCTAGAATTGGCAGAATCCATCAATTCATCTTTCTATTTTCTGTAATGTAAATTAAGTACCAATGAGAGACCTATGTAATGTAGATTGGTACGATTGTTGGTAGTACCATATTCAGGATTCCAAGAGAAGACTATAACTAGTCTGGCTTTTTTAGTTTTCTCGATTTGAGCATTTTTTCGTTCTTATTCTCCCTTTTCTTAGCTTTCTAATTGAGCTCGATGGAATGGGCTCATCGTTTTGATTTGATTTCTTGATTTCCAATTTTCTATTGAGAGTTTGGCCCTTGGTGAATTGACACGAAGCCATTTTTTGAATACTATATAAGTAAGAGTAGCACATGAGCCGCACCTAATCAACCAGCTCAAGTGTCTACTACCATCTAACAAATCCCCAATGGATTTCAATTCTACGCGTAATCGGAGGTCCGCCTGAGGGATAATGAAAAAACTCTCTACTAGAAACATTGTTCGATTGAGGAACCGGAATTCGAACGATCTAGTAAGTAATTCAGTAATGAAGTCTTTATTGGTTTGATTTGGTAGTTGCAACTTCCCTCTCGCGCGATTGCCTCTTGACAAAAGTATTTTGATATGATAGTCGAATACAGTACTTCTATTCCACCCTTTCATCCTCTTTTGGATTGATGTATTAAAACCAATTTGATTTTGGAGGACCCTATGAGAACCCCGAAACTGAAAAACCCGAAACCTTGGTTCGGGTATTTGTTGATACGCGTGGTTATTATGAGCGTGGCTCTGCCTCTGTGCACTTGGGGCGGATGTCGCCTTTGGGGCTTTTTCTCTTCCCCAAAACCAAGCAACAGCCCTACTTCCAGTGGGACTAGCGTATTCTTGGAGGACAAAGAGCCCAATGAATCCGATGAGAATGCCCTCCTCGAGGGAGTCGAAGAAACTAACCGGATCGAGGAGGAGGATCCGATTGAGACTTCCATCCAAGTGGTGGAATGGGAATCGGCAAAAGGACTTAATCATCGCAAAAAAAAGTGCATCTTTGCTAGTTGTGAGCAAAGCTGTAGGCTCGAGACCACTTATGAGTGAATGAGCTGGGGAGGGGCCCCCCAATCGCTACTGGACCCCGTGTCTTTGGAGATAGAGAAGGAAAAGGGGGTCCGTCAAACCGAGTTTGCTCAAATCGCCGTCTTATTCAAAAAAATAGTTACCTTAGAAAAGACCTATCCTCTAATCAAAGAAAGACGAAGACTAGAAGTAGGTCACGGGGCCGCATCCTCCTTAGCTGCTGAGGATGCTCATAGGCTTCCGGTGTGGCGACAGCTCGGAGCGAGTTCCTCTCAAAATCCCAGAAATAATGCTATCAGTCGTACTATAGCTCCTGGTACTTCCGATTCAGAAACTCTTTGGGGATTCATCGGCTACTCTTGAAAGGTGCAGAGCAATACAAAAAAAAAAAAGAATTTGAATTCTTGTTTGTGTATTGCTCTTTTTGTGCCTTTCAGTGCACCTTTAGTGAGCCTAGTAGTTCCGGCAATTGCAATGGCTTTTATCTCTTCATCTTCAAAAGAACACTCTCGATCCGATGGAAGCAAATCCCATCGAGGTCTTTCAAGACCTGCACTTGATCCCAATAGCTCGAAATTAGGGTACAAGATACAGCTTCCTCCGAACACATACATAAGATCTCTATGTATGTGGAACCGTGAGCTGTGGATCAATGCATTTAGTTCATTTTCAGTAGAGCGAGTTTCCATCCCAAAATGAATGGGAATCGGTGAGTAAAGAAAAACCAACCAATAACACTGTAAGTAAACAGTCAGGGATTCGATTTAGGGACGGGTCATTCTAGGCCAAGTTTCAATAGAAGAGATTAATCCTCGGTAGAATTGGAATGATAGGTAATTAATTGGGTAGTGACGATCATCTATTTTTTTTATTCCTGCTCTGTGAAATGGAATACCCATCCGTTTTCTGAGAGCCCATAACAATAAACAAAATTGGATTCGTTTATTGTACGATACAAAACGAACTTAACCTTACTCGAGTTACCCTGATACAATAGGAAAACGATCCCACCCTTCGAGCTCCGATTTTATGTAAGCTCGGGTCGTAATTGGAAAGAATCTATCTAATTCAAATTGCACACTGAATTTTTGCGAATTTGTGATCGATGTGTTTCAATCTAAGGAAAGAATAGATTCCTAAAAGAGACATCAAAGAGAGATCTACCCCGCCCTCTTTTCGTAGTGAATGCACCATTTTTCTTCCTATTTGAAAAGGGGTCTTATCCACGAAAGAGCAAACTCAAAAACAAATAGTGAATTTCTCGAAATCTTCGAGATTTTAGACCGGGACCCCTCTTTCTCACACCTCTTTGTCTGTCAAGAAAAGAAGATCCTGAAAAATGAAAAAAACCTTAGTTTCGAACTTAACTCCTTCTTTTTTTTCATTTCAGTTCTACTGTTTGTGACTAATGGAAGACGGGTCAGATGATACCTTAGCCGATGATTGTATAAGGAGGACCATCGAAAAGAGTGGAAAAACTGAAAAAATCAAGATTGGATCAGGAATCAAAAATTGGATTTGTTATGGATAAAGGATCTTCTTATGTTATATTATACTATGAAATTCTCAACGATGAATCCATTTGAGAGATCATATATTGGTATTCATGATATGTATTCCATTCAATTTGAATATCAAATATCATGGGGATGCAATTCATCTCATTGAATTTACAGGAGACGATTTCTCATCTCTATGGGATTAGATCCCGAGTTATTGTGAAATAAAAAAAACGATGAGATTATGGAAGTAAATATTCTCGCATTTATTGCTACTGCACTGTTCATTCTAGTTCCTACTGCCTTTTTACTTATCATATATGTAAAAACAGTCAGTCAAAATGATTAATTTGAATGAAGCTTGACTTCGTAGTTCTTATCCATGATTGAAGAAATGAAAGGGATTCCAATTTTACGGATTAGTATTAAATGAAAAAAGGGGGCTAGAGTTAGCAGTATAGAAGATCCGATAGTATAATGTGGTAGAAAGAGCTCTATGAACCTTTCTACCACATTATCAATTAGTCTAGAAAGTTGTACTTTCTAGAGATCTAGACTAAAAACATGGGAATTCTTGAAATCATTTTTTTTTTTTTTTATTGATTTTTTTGAAAGGTTATTTTATTATTCCTAGATTCCATTACTCGATTCCAGTAGAATTTGGAAATGGAGGTTTTTTTCTTTAGAAACGTTTTGCAGAACCATATATCAAATAATTGATAAAGTTTCATTACTCAACTCCACTCAATGAGTCGTATCTCTAGAGTCCACTTCTTCCCCAGATTACAAGTGAAAGAGAAAATGTAAAGACTACCATTAAAGCAGCCCAAGCAAGACTTACTATATCCATGTGAATGATGTCCCCCATCTCTACAACTATCAAGGAATTCTTCCATTATTGATCATTACTCTAATAATAGTGGAATCCATGGCGCAGAGTCAAAAAGGGACTCTGCGCCAAACGCTATTAAGAAATCAATTCAATAACTTCACCCACAAGAAACGGCTATAAGATTTCTGGTAGAATCGGTAAACGTTAAACACAAGTAAGAGAGGAAGTTACTCCTTTGGTATTCTCAAGTATTGTCAAGTGAATGTTATTAACGGAATATTTAGAAATAGTAAGATCCACTATTTCTTTTATTGACCACGGAAACATGATGGACAATCAAGATGGAGCACTACCTATTACATATCTCTACCTACCCCTTTGATCTAATACTTAAAGTCTCCCGACTGTCTCTGTGAGACAGTCGGGTCTATTCTATTACATTCTTGATTGGGGGTTACCGAAAAGAAAGAAGGTTTTTTCTGAGTCTATCAAACCAAGGCAATTCTCTATCCAATCTTGGATTGGATGTCTGAGCATTCAGAGACTCTCGTAAGTTTGTATCCAAGGTATCTTACACCCTTTCCATAACAAATAATAGGATTCCCCACCCGACTATCCAATCTAAACCAAAACTCAGTCAGTAGACATAGTGTAAGGGGATTCGTAAGTCTTGATAGCTAGACTTTCCTATACTAGAATCCTTCCTTGGAGCCTATACGCAAGGGTTGAGATAGAATAAAGTCTACAGATTTTAAAAAGAAAGCAAGTACCAGCCGTCTTAGTCTTTTTATCTTATTCCGCTGCTGCTGGGGCAAAAATGTGTCAAGTTTTCTCGTATCAGCAGAAAAAATAAGGGATTTCGTTTTTTGGTTGTTGTTGATCAGGCGACACCCAGATTTGAACTGGGGAAAAAGGATTTGCAGTCCCCCGCCTTACCCCTCGGCCATGTCGCCAAAATGATAGAAAATAGTTAGGAAGATTTCCCCCTCTTTGGGCGCTATTCCGTAATCTCCTTTTTTAGGTTTATGGGATTTGCATCTTGAATCCCGGTTTCCTTATCCCTTTCTTTATAAAAAGGAAAAAAGGAATCCTTCCTCCTTTCTTTGGATCCAGTTGGCTCCCTTCGATTGATTGTAGCGTATCTCAAATCTCAAAACATCAAGAACTAACCCCCCCTTTTGTTTATACTGAAAGAGAAAATGTAGATTTGACATTACAGAAAAAAGGTAGGACAAGCTTGGAACCATTAACTATTGACTTGAATTCCGGAAAGGTTTGTGGATCCCAAATTGTGTTTAATCTAATTAAGTAAGTTGATACACAACTAATCAGTATCTAGTCTTTAGCAAGAATCAATCCCTTTCAATTCACTTTCCATTATAACAAGAATTCTGTATCTATGTAAACCCCAGAACAGAAATTGTGACACAGATCAGATATCCCTAATCAGGTATCGTAGCTATATATGCCTATTAAAGGGAATGCGGGGAATTCTTCTTATTCTCTTATTCATGGAATAATAGAATAGAAATTATGATATAGCACGGTCTGGCCTGTGTTGCCTGAAGTATAACTGGGATAGTAGCGGATAGTAAAATAGCTATAGCTGCGTGCGCTTCCTAGGCACAACCCCACTTACCTACTTCAACCAGAGTCCATGAATTCTACTAACAAATAACAACTGGGTAAAAATGTCTTTCTTCTCTGCGAATCCTTTTTTGAGCATTTGAACACTGGAATCGGCGAAAAAGTGGAGCAAAAGTGAAATGCTAAAAAACTCGATTCTATTCTGTTCCTGATTATTCTGTCTTTCTCTCATTCAAAGAGAACCGATCCAATCCTGAATTCTGTCTTTTTCTGGTACCAACAAAGGGTCGTAATATCCTATATTGGATGACTTTTGATATTCTATAACAAGACTCCACAAATCTCATCGACCAAATTATGTTTCTAGGAATATTTTCTAAATTTGTATCTGTTGAAAATTCGAATTTTAGTATAAACTTCTCTTTTAACCTCTCCCCACACGTATTTTCTACATTCCATATATGATATAGAGTTGGATCAAATTTCATGCGATTTAGTAAACAAAATATACAGTCCATCATTGCTAGCTCGCCCCAGAGGGTTCGAGGAAGAATGAGCTAATAATGAAGGATTTTTTTGAAAAAGAGGAAACTTAAGATGCTACAAGATGGAAATGAAGGAATGTCTACAATACCTGGGTTTAATCAGATACAATTTGAGGGATTTTGTAGGTTCATTGATGAGGGCTTGATGGAAGAACTTTATAAGTTCCCAAAAATAGAAGATCCCGATCAAGAAACTGAATTTCAATTCTTTGTAGAAAGATATCAATTGGTAGAACCTTTGATAAAAGAACGAGACGCTGTGTATGAATCACTCACATATTCTTCTGAATTATATGTACCTGCGGGATTAATTTTGAAAACCCGTAGGAATAGGCAAGAGCAAACCATATTGATTGGAAACATTCCTCTAATGAATTCCCTGGGTACCTTTATAGTTAATGGAATATACAGAATTGTGATCAATCAAATATTGCAAAGCCCCGGTATTTATTACCGTTCAGAGTTGGACCCTAAGGGAATTACTATCTATACCGGCACCATAATATCGGATTGGGGAGGAAGATCAGAATTAGAGATTGATCGAAAAGCAAGGATATGGGCTCGTGTGAGTAGGAAACAAAAAATATCCATTATAGTTCCATCATCAGCTATGGGTTCGAATCTAAGAGAAATTCTAGATAATGTTTGCTACCCTGAAATTTTCTTGTCTTTCCCGAATGATAAGGAGAAAAAAAAGATCAGGTCAAAAGAAAATGCCATTTTAGAATTTTATCAACAATTTGCTTGTGTAGGTGGTGATCCCTTATTTTCTGAGTCCGAGTTCTTATGTAAGGAATTACAAAAGAAATTTTTTCAACAAAGATGTGAGTTAGGAAAGATTGGTCGACGAAATATGAATCAGAGACTGAATCTTGATATACCTCAGAACAATACATTTTTGTTACCGCGAGATGTATTGGCAGCTGCGGATCATTTGATCGGAATGAAATTTGGAATGGGTACACTTGACGATATGAATCACTTGAAAAATAAGCGTATTCGTTCTGTAGCGGATCTCTTACAAGATCAATTCGGATTGGCTCTGGGTCGTTTAGAAGATGCGGTTCGAGAAACTCTCTGTAGAAAATTGATAACGACTCCTCGTAATTTGGTAACTTCAACTCCATTAACAACCACTTATGAATCGTTTTTCGGCCTCCATCCCTTATCTCATGTTTTGGATCAAACTAATCCATTGACACCAACAGTTCATGGGCGAAAATTGAGTTATTTGGGTCCTGGAGGATTGACCGGGCGAACGGCAAGTTTTCGGATACGAGATATCCACCCTAGTCACTATGGACGTATTTGCCCAATTGACACGTCTGAAGGAATTAATGTTGGACTTATTGGATCCTTCGCGATTCATGCTAGGATTGGTCACGGGGGGTCTCTAGAAAGCCCTTTTTTTGAAATTTCTGAAAGATCCAAAGAGGAGCGGATGGTTTATTTATCATCAAATAGAGATGAATACTCTATGGTATCCACAGGAACTTCTTTAGCGTTGAATTCGGGCATTCAGGAAGAACAGATTGTTCCAGCTCGATACCGTCAAGAATACCTGACTATCGCATGGGAACAGATTCATCTTCGAAGCATTTTTCCCTTCCAATATTTTTCGATTGGAGCTTCTCTCATTCCTTTTATCGAGCACAATGACGGAAATCGGGCTTTAATGAGTTCAAATATGCAACGTCAAGCAGTTCCGCTTTCTCGGTCTGAGAAGTGCATTGTTGGAACTGGGTTGGAACGCCAAGTGGCTCTCGATTCGGGGGTTTCTGCGATAGCCGAACATGAGGGAAAGATCCTTTATACCGATACCGACAAGATCATTTTTTCAAGTCATGGAGACACTCGAAACATTCCATTGCTTATGTATCAACGTTCTAATAAGAATACTTGTATGCATCAAAAATCCCAGGTTCAGCGGGGTAACTGCATTAAAAAGGGGCAAATTTTAGCGGATGGTGTTGCTACAGTTGGTGGCGAACTCGCTTTGGGAAAAAACATATTAGTAGCTTATATGCCATGGGAAGGCTACAATTTTGAAGACGCGGTACTCATTAGTGAACGTCTGGTATATGGAGAGATTTATACTTCTTTTCACATACGAAAATATGAAATCCAGACTCATGTGACAAGCGAAGGTCCTGAAAGAATCACTAATGAAATACCACATTTAGAAGCCCATTTACTCCGCCATTTAGACAGAAATGGAATTGTGATGCTCGGATCTTGGGTAGAAACGGGCGATATTTTAATAGGTAAATTAACGCCTCAGATGATGCAAGAATCTTCGTGTGCCCCGGAAGATAGATTATTACGAGCCATACTTGGCATTCAGGTATCCACTGCAAAGGAAACTTGTCTAAAACTACCTATAGGTGGCAGAGGGCGAGTTATTGATGTGAGATGGATCCAGAAAAAGGGAGATTCCTGTTATCATCCAGAAATGATTCGTGTATATATTTCACAGAAACGTGACATCAAAGTAGGGGATAAAGTAGCTGGAAGACATGGGAATAAGGGTATCATTTCAAAAATTTTGCCTAGACAAGATATGCCTTATTTGCAAGATGGAACACCGGTTGATATGGTCTTCAACCCATTAGGAGTCCCATCACGAATGAATGTAGGACAGATATTTGAATGCTCACTCGGGTTAGCGGGAGATCTGCTAGACAGGCATTATCGAATAGCGCCCTTTGATGAGAGATATGAACAAGGGGCTTCGAGAAAACTAGTGTTTTCGGAATTATACGAAGCCAGTAAGCAGACAGCGAATCCATGGGTATTTGAACCCGAGTATCCGGGAAAAAGCAGAATATTTGATGGAAGAACGGGAGATCCTTTTGACCAACCTGTTATCATAGGAAAGCCCTATATCCTGAAATTAATTCATCAAGTTGATGATAAAATCCATGGGCGTTCCAGTGGGCCTTATGCGCTTGTTACACAACAACCGCTTAGAGGAAGGGCCAACCAAGGCGGACAGCGGGTAGGCGAAATGGAAGTTTGGGCCCTAGAGGGATTTGGCGTTGCTCATATTTTACAAGAGATGCTTACTTATAAATCTGATCATATTAGAACTCGGCAGGAAGTCCTTGGGACTACACTCAGTGGAGGAGCATTACCTAAACCTGAGGATGCTCCAGAATCCTTTCGATTGCTCGTTCGAGAACTACGATCTTTGGCTCTGGAATTGAATCATTTCCTTGTATCTGAGAAGAATTTCCAAATTAATAGGAAGGAAGCTTGATCGGAATAAATCAGAAATTTTCTTCTATGATATGATCGACCGATATAAACATCAACAACTCCGAATTGGATCAGTTTCTCCTGAACAAATAAGTGCTTGGGCCACGAAAACCCTACCTAATGGAGAGATAGTTGGAGAGGTAACAAAACCCCATACTTTTAATTACAAAACGAATAAACCGGAAAAAGGTGGCTTGTTTTGTGAAAGAATTTTTGGGCCTATAAAGAGTGGAATTTGTGCTTGTGGAAATTATCGAGTCATCCGCAATGAAAAAGAAGACCCGAAATTTTGTGACCAATGCGGAGTCGAATTTGTTGATTCTCGGATACGAAGATCTCAAATGGGCTACATCAAGCTAGCATGCCCGGTAACTCATGTGTGGTATTTGAAACGTCTTCCTAGTTATATCGCGAATCTTTTAGATAAACCTCTTAAAAAATTAGAAGACCTAGTATACTGCGATGTGTGATTTGATCAAAATTCTGATTTTACAGATTGGGAATGAAAAACTGTCATCCCATTCAATCCGATTGGGATGCCCTGATTCTGACATGTCTCTTGGAAGGAGTAGCATGAAGCTCAGAGTTCTTATGGGGGTATTTAATACTTCCAAAGAAAAGGGAATTGATCTATGGTCGATTCCGCAACAGATACATAGGAATTGCTGGTTGTACCTCGTGAAAAAGACTTCTTTCGTGGAATTCGCCATTCCATGTCTGTTAGAATCTGTTCAAGTAAGCAACTATGACATGGTTACAGGGATCTATTCATCGCATATAGGCCTTAAGGACATCATATCATAACCGTCGAGGTGAAGTAGGGACCTAAAAGATCGAATCGAACGATACATAGACAAGTAAATCCCTTATGAGTTCCAAGGAATTCTTTTTCTTTGATTTGAGAGGGATTCATCATTGGAAGGGAAGTAGACTACTCAAGAATTTCACATTTCATGTTAGGCCCTAATTGAATATTGAATAAGGAATTCATAAAATAGAAATCAAAGATCTAAATAAAAGGAAGAATGAATCAATGAAATGTTGGTTGGTCCTGACTGGGAACTTGAGTAAGGAGTAGACCTTTGTTTGGTTGGGGGTTTTATAGAACAAAATTTGAGAATAAGAACACCCTTCTTTATTTGGTGTAACTACTTGAGCCGGATGAAAGGAAACCTTCACGTCCGATTTGGAAGGGGGGAAATCCTATAGGAACCTATCCCAATTTTTATTTTGCTAGGGTCGTAGCTAAAAAACCGACTTTCTTACGATTACGAGGCTCATTCAAATCTGAAATTCAATCTCTGAAATACAGCATCCCACTTTTTTTTACTACTCAAGGCTTCAATACATTTCGAAATCGAGAAATCTCTACTGGAGCCAGTGCTATCAGAGAACAATTAGCCGATTCGGATTTGCGACTTATTATAGATGATTCATTAGTAGAATGGAAAGATCTAGGGAAAGAAGAGACCACCAGTAATGAATGGGAAGATAGAAAAATTGGAAGAAGAAAGGATTTTTTGGTTAGACGCATGCAATTAGCTAAGCATTTTCTTCAAACAAATGTAGAACCAGAACGGATGGTTTTGTGCCTATTACCAGTGCTCCCTCCCGAATTGAGACCGATCATTCAGATAGATGGGGGGAAACTCATGAGTTCGGATATTAATGAACTCTATAGAAGAGTTATCTTTCGAAACAACTCTCTTATCAGGCTATTAAAAGAATCTTCGCCAGGGGACTCAATAATGTCTCAGGAGAAATTAGTGCAGGAAGCCGTGGATACACTTCTTGATAATGGGCTCCGCGGACAGCCAATGAAGGACCGTCATAATAAGGTTTACAAGTCGTTTTCGGCTGTAATTGAAGGTAAAGAGGGAAGATTTCGCGAGACTTTGCTTGGGAAACGGGTCGATTATTCGGGCCGTTCCGTCATTGTCGTGGGCCCTTCGCTTTCATTGCATAGATGTGGATTGCCTCGCGAACTAGCAATAGAGCTTTTCCAGACATTTGTAATTCGTGGTCTACTCAGACAACACGTTGCTTCCAACATAGGAGTTGCTAAAAGGCAAATTCGGGAAAAAGAACCAATTGTATGGGAAATACTTCAAGAAGTTATACAGGGGCACCCTGTATTGCTGAATAGAGCACCCACTCTGCATAGATTAGGCATCCAGGCATTCCAACCTATTTTAGTGGAAGGGCGTGCTATTTGTTTACATCCATTAGTTCGTAAGGGATTCAATGCAGACTTTGATGGGGATCAAATGGCTGTTCATGTACCTTTATCATTGGAGGCTCAAGCGGAGGCGCGTTTACTTATGTTTTCTCATATGAATCTCTTGTCTCCAGCTATCGGAGATCCCATTTGCGTACCAACTCAAGATATGCTTATGGGACTCTATGTATTAACGATCGGGAATCGTCGAGGTATTTGTGCAAATAGGTATAATCCGTGGAATCGCATAAACTATCAAAACGAGAAAATGGACGAGAATAACTATAAGTATAAAAAAGAGAAAGAGCCCTATTTTTGTGGTTCCTATGATGCACTTGGGGCTTATCGGCAGAAACGAATCAAATTAGAGAGTCCTTTGTGGCTCCGGTGGCGACTCGATCAACGCATTATTGCATCAAGAGAAGTTCCCATCGAAGTTCAATATGAATCTTTAGGTACCTATCATGAGATTTTTGGTCACTATCTAATAGTAAGAAGTGTAAAAAAAGAAATCCCTTGTCTCTACATTCGAACCACTGTTGGCCATATTTCTTTTTATCGAGAAATCGAAGAAGCCATAGAAGGATTTTGCCAGGCTTGCCCATAGGGGACCTAAGCTAAGTAATTCTATGATACCCGTGGGAATTCGTGTATCTCCGATTCAACTAGGATTCTAATTCCTGAATTTCTACGCGACTCAAAATCGAGGAAAGGAAGTCTTCAAATCACTGACTCAAACCTATTGTTGGTCGAATCCTACTCAGCGGAATATGGAGGTACTTATGGTAGAAAGGGCCGATCTGGTCTTTCACAATAAAGCGATAGATGGAACTGCCATAAAACGACTTATTAGCAGATTCATAGATCACTTTGGAATGGCATACACAGCACACATCCTGGATCAAGTAAAGACTCTGGGTTTCCAGCAAGCCACTGCTACATCCATTTCATTAGGAATTGATGATCTTTTAACAATACCTTCTAAAGGATGGCTAGTTCAAGACGCTGAACAACAAAGTTTGATTTTGGAAAAACACCATCATTATGGGAATGTACACGCGGTAGAAAAATTACGTCAATCCATTGAGATATGGTATGCTACAAGTGAGTATTTGCGACAAGAAATGAATCCGAATTTTCGGATGACTGATCCTTTGAATCCGGTTCATATAATGTCCTTTTCGGGAGCTAGAGGAAATGCATCTCAGGTACACCAATTAGTAGGTATGAGAGGATTAATGTCAGATCCCCAAGGACAAATGATTGATTTACCCATTCAAAGCAATTTTCGCGAAGGACTCTCTTTAACGGAATATATAATTTCTTGCTACGGAGCCCGCAAGGGGGTTGTGGATACTGCTATACGAACCTCCGATGCTGGATACCTCACGCGCAGACTTGTTGAAGTAGTTCAACACATTATTGTACGTAGAACAGATTGTGGTACCATCCGGGGTACTTCTGTGAATCCTGGAACGGGGATGATGACAGAAAGAATTTTGATCCAAACATTAATGGGTCGTGTATTAGCAGACAATATCTATATAGGTTCGCGATGCATCGCCATTCGAAATCAAGATATTGGGATTGGACTTGTCAAACGACTCATAACCTTTCGAGCACAACCAATATCGATTCGAACCCCCTTCACTTGCAGGAGTACATCTTGGATCTGCCGATTATGCTATGGTCGAAGTACCACTCATGGCGACCTGGTCGAATTGGGAGAAGCCGTAGGTATTATTGCAGGTCAATCTATTGGGGAACCGGGGACTCAACTAACATTAAGAACTTTTCATACCGGTGGAGTGTTCACAGGTGGTACTGCCGAATATGTGCGAGCCCCCTCTAATGGAACAATTAGATTTAATGAGGATTTCGTTCATCCCACACGTACACGTCATGGACATCCTGCTTTTCTATGTTATCTAGACCTGGCTGTCACTATTGAGAGTCAGGATATTACCCATAATGTGAATATTCCACCAAAAAGTTTTCTGTTAGTTCAAAATGATCAATATGTAGAATCAGAACAAGTGATTGCCGAAATTCGCGCGGGAACATCCACCTTGAATTTGAAAGAGAAGGTTCGAAAACATATTTATTCTGACTTAGAGGGAGAAATGCACTGGAGTAAGGATGTCTATCATGCACCTGAATCCACATATGGGAATGTTCATCTCTTACCAAAAACAAGTCATTTATGGATATTATCAGGGGGTCTGCACAGATCCAGTAGAGTCCCTTTTTCACTCCACAAGAATCAAGATCAAATGAATATTCGTTCTCTTTCTGCTGAACGAAGATCTACGTCTAGCTTCTCAGTGACTAATGATCAAGTGAGATATAATTTGTTTAGTGCGGGGCCTTCTGGTAAAAGGGTCCGAAGGGTTCTTGATTATTCAGGACCTGATCAAATCCTATGCAATGGTCATGGTAATTTCATCGATCCTGCCATTCTCCACGAAAATTCTGATTTATTGGCAAAGAGGCGAAGAAATAGATGCATCATTCCATTCCAATCTAATCACGAACGAGAAAGAGAACAAATAGCTCGTTCAGGTATCTCGATGGAAATACCCATAAATGGCATTTTCCGTAGAAAGAGTATTCTTGCTTATTTCGATGATCCCCAATACAGAAGAAACCGTTTGGGAAGTACTCAAAATGGGACTAGAGAGACGCATTCCATCGTCAAAAAAGAGGATTTGATTGAGTCTCAAAGAGCCAAAAAAGTGAGGCAAAAATACCAAAAGAAAGGAGTTTTCATTCCCAAGGAAGTACATATATTACCCGGATCCTCTTCCATAATGGTGCGGAACAATAGTATTGTTGGAGTAGATACCCAAATTACTTTCAATATAAGAAGCCGGGTAGGCGGATTGGTCCAAGTAGAGAAAAAAGGGGGGGAAATTGAACTAAAAATCTTTTCTGGAGAGATCCATTTTCCTGGAGAGCCAGATAATATATCCTGGCATAGCGGCATCTTAATACTACCAGTCACGGGAAAAAAAAAGGCAAAAAAAAAATGGAAAAATGGGATCTATATCCAACAGATCACACCTATCAAGAAAAAGTCTTTTGTTTTGGTTCGACCCGTAGGCCCGGATGAAAGAGAAGACGATATTTATTTAGCAACGCTTTTCCCCTCCGATCTCTTGCAGGAAAGGGAGAGTTTGCAACTTAGAGTTGTCAAGTATATCCTTTATGGAAATATCAAAACACTTCGAAGAATTTCTCACACAAGTATTCAATCAGTTCGAACTTGTTTAGTTTTGAATTGGGATCAAGACAAAAAGGGTTCGTCTAGAGAGGAGGTTCATACTTCCTTTGTTGAAGTAAGAGTCAATGATCTGATTCGAGATTTCCTAAGAATCGACTTAGCGAAGTCCGCGTATAACAGAAAAAGGAATGATCCGGCCGGGGCGGGATTGATCCCCGATAATGGAGTAGCTTGTATGAATCTCAAACCTTTTTCTTCCAAGGGAAGGATTCAACAATCACTTACCCAACATCAAGGAACTAGTGGTACGTTGTTGAGTCGAAATAAGGAATGCCAGTCTTTGATCATTTTGTCATCATCTAATTGTTCTCGAATGGGCCCATTCAAGGGTTTGAAATATAACAACAATGTGAGAAAAAAATCAATGAAAAGTAAAAGGGATCTCCGAATTCCAATTAGGAATTCGTCGGGTCCTTTAGGGATTGTGCCGAAAATTGCGCATTTTTCTCCATCTTACCACTTAATAACTCATAATCAGATCTTGGTAAAAAAATATTTGCTCCTTGATAATTTCAAACAGACTTTCCAAGTACTTAACTATTATTTAATGGATGAAAGTGGGAGAATTTCGAATCCCAATCGATGCAGTAACATGATTTTGAATCCATTCAATTTGAATTGGGATTCGCTCCAGCCCGCCTATTGTGAAGAGACATCGATAATCATTCCCCTTGGACAGTTGATTTGTGAAAATGTATGTATATCCAAATATGGACCGCCCCTCAAATCTGGGCAGGTTATAATTGTTCATGTTGACTCTTTAGTAATAAGATCTGCTAAGCCCTATTTGGCTACTCCCGGAGCCACCGTTCATGGCCATTATGGGACAATCCTTTCCGAAGGAGATACAGTAGTTACATTTATCTATGAAAAATCGCGATCGAGTGATATAACGCAAGGTCTTCCAAAAGTAGAACAAGTGTTCGAAGCGCGTTCGATTGATTCAATTTCAATGAACCTAGAAGAGAGGGTGGAAGGTTGGAACGAATGTATACCAAGAATTCTTGGAATTCCTTGGGGATTCGTGATTGGCGCTGAGTTAACCATAGCACAAAGCCGTATCTCTTTGGTTAATAAGATTCAAAAGGTTTATCGATCCCAGGGGGTGCAAATCCATAATAAGCATATAGAAATTATTGTGCGTCAAATAACATCAAAAGTGTTGGTTTCAGAAGATGGAATGTCTAATGTTTTTTCACCTGGAGAACTCATAGGATTGTTGCGGGCGGAACGAACAGCGCGCGCTTTGGAAGAAGCGATCTGTTATCGAGTTGTCCTATTGGGAATAACGAGGGCGTCTCTGAATACTCAAAGTTTCATATCCGAAGCAAGTTTTCAAGAGACTGCTCGGGTTTTAGCAAAAGCCGCTCTACGAGGTCGTATCGATTGGTTGAAAGGCCTGAAAGAGAACGTTGTTCTGGGGGGTATGATACCTGTTGGTACCGGATTCAAAGGATTCGTGTCCCGTTCAAGGCAACGCAGCAACAGTCCTTTGGAAATGAAAAAGAAGAATCTATTCGGAGGGGAAATAAGAGATATTTTATTCCAACACAGAGAATTATTTGATTCTTGCATCCCAACCAAAGTCCATGATCTATCCTAATTTGCGGGATTTCATGATTTCTAAGAGCAAATTCATCCCTTTAACTTTACTTTCACTATCTAGTCCGGTTATTCGATTTAGTAATAAAGATAATAACGAATAGAAAGGAATTCATGGCTTGGCCCGTGGATCAACGGTCAATCTCCGGTAGAAGGTTCCGTCGGAACAATTCTTTATTTAGGGCACCTCGTCTCTAAAAAAATAAAAAAAAAGAGGAAGTGTGGGGAAAAATGACAAGAAGATATTGGAACATCAATTTGGAAGAGATGATGGAAGCAGGAATTCATTTTGGGCATAAGACTAAGAAATGGAATCCTCGCATGGCACCTTACATCTCTGCAAAGCGTAAAGGGATGCATATTACAAATCTTACTAGAACTGCTCGTTTTTTATCAGAAGCTTGTAATTTAGTTTTTGATGCAGCGAGTACGGGAAAACAATTCTTAATAGTTGGTACTAAAAAAATAGCAGTTGATTCAGTCGCATCAGCTGCAATAAGGGCTCGGTGTCATTATGTTAATAAAAAATGGCTCGGTGGGATGTCAACGAATTGGTCCACTACAGAAAGGAGACTTCATACGTTCCGCAATTTGAGAGCGGAACAAAAGACGGGAAGACTCAACCGTCTTCCTAAAAGAGATGCAGCAATCTTGAAGAGACGATTATATCACTTGGAAACCTCTCTGGGTGGGATCAAATATATGACGAGGTTGCCTGATATTGTAATCGTCGTTGATCAGCAAGACGGCTATAAGGCTCTTTGCGAATGTGTAACTTTAGGAATTCCAACGATTTGTTTAGTCGATACAAATTGTGACCCGGATCTTGTGGATCTTCCGATTCCAAGCAATGATGACTCTATACGTTCAATTCGATTCATTCTTAACAAATTAGTCTCGGCAATTTGTGAGGGCCGTTCTAGCTCTATAACAAATCGTTGATTAATAATAAGATAAGTCAATGACTTCGGGAAATTTATGGATTTATGGAATTGGTTCCTTTTCCTGAATCTAAAAAAAAAAAAACGAGAGAACAATCACTGGGGATTTTCGAGGATTCCTTGGTATCTGAAATACACGATTCAAGTAGGCGAGTCGAGAAAGAGATAGTGGAATCAAAATAATTCCTTTTTATTAAGTTCTACTTCTGTCAGAGGGCAATATGAATGTTCTACCATGTTCCATCAACACCCTAAAAGGGTTATACGATCTATCCGGTGTGGAAGTAGGCCAACATTTCTATTGGCAAATAGGTGGTTTCCAAGTCCATGCCCAAGTGCTTATTACTTCTTGGGTCGTAATTGCTATCTTAGTAGGTTCAACCACTATAGCTGTTCGAAATCCACAAACCATTCCCACCGACGGTCAAAATTTCTTCGAATATGTCCTTGAATTCATTCGAGACTTGAGCAAAACTCAGATTGGAGAAGAATATGGTGCTTGGGTTCCTTTTATTGGAACTATGTTCCTATTTATTTTTGTTTCTAACTGGTCAGGGGCTCTTTTACCTCGGAAAATCATAGAGCTACCCCAGGGGGAATTAGCCGCACCCACGAATGATATAAATACTACTGTTGCTTTAGCTTTACCCACGTCTGTGGCCTATTTCTATGCGGGTCTTACCAAAAACGGCTTGGGTTATTTCGGTAAATACATTCAACCAACGCCAATCCTCTTACCAATTAATATCCTAGAAGATTTCACAAAACCCCTATCACTGAGTTTTCGACTTTTCGGGAATATATTGGCTGATGAATTAGTAGTTCTTGTTCTTGTTTCTTTAGTACCTTCAGTGGTTCCTATACCTGTCATGTTTCTGGGATTATTTACAAGTGGTATTCAAGCTCTTATTTTTGCAACTTTAGCTGCGGCTTATATAGGCGAGTCCATGGAGGGTCATCATTGACTAGCTTTGAAAATAGATTTCGCATTTGTTTCGCTTATCCTAACCCAATATGTAATATGTATGGGCGGCTCGAGATAAGCTATTTCGAGATAAGCTATTTCGAGATACGCTATTGGGGGATAGAAATAGAGTATATATGATCTAGAGTAGTAGCAAAAGAGATTCCGATATGCTTTAGTAAAAAAAAGGAAAATAAAAGATCTTTTTCCCCAGGTTTCTAGCCCATGTTATGCCATACTCCCAATGAATATTCTATTTGTTTAGTGAATTACAACACTATGATTCCTAAAAAAGGGGTTTAGGGTAGTTATATATATATATATTTCTATAGAAATATATATATATATATATATTTCTATAAAATAGATCGATAATAACCACAAAAATATCTTTTGATCTGAGACAGATCGAAAAGAGAAACAAACATTCAAGGGGGTATGCTAGTTATGTATGCAGATAAACAACTCAGTCATATATTATCGTTTCTGGGTCGAATTTTTCAATAACTACCAATGGCGGATTTTGTGTCTAGCCTGCACATGCGAAAAAAAGGAAACTAATTTATGTTTATGATTCGAATACTACGGTGGATCGTACTTCTCTTGCTTACACTCACTAAGAGATTGGTTAATCCCATGTTTGACACCATGACACGATCTGAGACCCATGCTGTAACGTTGAGGAAGTTACATGCTCTTGTTTTGTTTTGGCCGTGGTTCTTGTTCCCCCCTTCGAAGCCTTTGAAGCCTCCGATTCCTCCGGCTGCGGAAGGGAAAGACGGCGACTAACAGTAAGTGGAGCGTGGATAACTTCTTGGATGAAGAGGCTGACCTCGGGGATGAAGCCGAGCAATCATTACTAGAAGAGAAAGAGATGGGCCGAATTTTAAATATAAGTATGCCCATTTGAATGGCTAGAAAATAGCGACTAACAGTAAGTGGAGCGTGGATAACTTCTTGGATGAAGAGGCTGACCTAGGGGATGAAGCCGAGCAATCATTACTAGAAGAGAAAGAGATGGGCCAAATTTTAAATATAAAGATACCCTTTTGAATGGCTAGAAAATAGCGACTAACAGTAAGTGGAGCGTGGATAACTTCTTGGATGACGAGGCCGACCTCGGGGATGGAGCCGAGCAATCATTCCTAGAAGAGATGGTCTGAATTTTAAATATAAAGACACTTTTTGAATGGCTAGAAGACAGCTCTTGTGTATGTTCAAAGAAGGATTCTAGAATCCGGATGAATCTAAGATGTGAATAGTTGGGTTACACTATGAAAGAAATGTATATGGTCGATAGTAACTGATTTTCTATGAACCACCCAGCTCCTATCCCACTCAGAATTTCAATGAGGATTCCAATAGAAGTCCTTACGTTTCATTTGTGACGAATGAATAAACAGATGAAATCAAGCATATAGAAGAGAAAGAAAGGGCGCAGAATTGAAAGCATGGTTCGAAACAAAGAAATGGAAGAACGAGAGTCGGATGCATTGATATTGATAAAGACTCCTCGGATAGGAACTAAAAACGAGACCTCTAAGTAGTTCTGCTGGTTCAATCATAGCATTACGTCAATACGAAGTTCTTAGTGACTTCAATCGTATAGATCTTAGTAATCGATCATAAGCATAAGTCAGAATTCATTGGTGGATTGTATCATTAACCATTCTTGAGTTTGGTGCGAGGCACTTATCATGAATCCATTGATTTCTGCTGCTTCCGTTATTGCTGCTGGATTGGCCGTAGGGCTTGCTTCTATTGGACCCGGAGTTGGTCAAGGTACTGCTGCGGGCCAAG